GCATAATCTTCTTCAATATCTTTTTGATCTTTTTGTTGATTTGAGAGAACGGATCCGCAATTTCCTTGGTTTTGTGCATCTGATCCAAGATCTCTTCGGTCTGCGGGTTCTTTTTCTTCTTGATTTCGATTCTTTAATTCAAAATATTTTTTTTCATTTGATAGTCTAAAAAAATTCCATTTTTGTTTTCCATTGATGTTTTTATTGTCACTAACATTTTCATTTATATTCAAATTTAAAAGAAGTAATTTGCTTGGTATAATCCACGGTTTTTTTTTGTATACATTATAAAGTAGCACAAATTCTGGGAAGAACCAAAGTTCCAGATTCGATATGTGGCGATTTAGTATTTCTTCATTCATTTCCATCCAATAAAAAAAGTGTTTTTTCTGATTGAGCGGATTTTTTTCTAAATCTTGATAAAGCGTAAGATAAAAAAGATCGTTCTTATGAATTTTATCAATTTTTTGGTAATTCTTACTTCCAATCTTAGTTTTTTTATTACTGTTGGGATCCATTTTGATCCAGGTCTCAATATCAACTTTTTCTCTTAGAAAAAAGTTGAGAATTTTCCAATCAAAATATTTTCTATCTGGATTTTTTTCTATATACATAATATCACCCTTTCCTAGATAATTATTGATAGGAATATCCTCTAGTATATCAAAGAATTTTTGTTTATGTGTGGTGTAATTATAAGAAATTCTTTGGTTGTTATTTACTTGCAATGGTGATCCATAAATAATATATGAGTCTGTCTTCCTTTCATAATTAATAGATTTATATGATAAAAGGTCATATCTATAGTATTTTTTAAAATTCTCTTTTTTATTTGGGTTTGGTAATGAATATACTTCAAAATCGTTTTGTTTTTTGTAATGAAGTAATAGGTCTTTTGAATCCCATTTTGTTAAATCTTTTTTTTGAGTTATACGGCGTTGATTGATTGTATTTCGCCATTTTTGTGGTATTAATCCAGACCATCTAATCTGAGATAAATTGTATTGATAATGACCTCTTAACCAGTTTTTCCATTGATTCGTTCCAGAACTTGGAAATTTCGTATGCCCTAATTCGGAATGAAATATTCCTTGTGTTCCAAAAGAATCCTTTATTGCAGTCTTAAGAAAAAAAGATGTTCCATGATATTCAAGAACAGATCTTAACTTATACAAATTAATAACTCGGGTTTGTGATAATTTGTAAAATACATATGCTTGCGACAAGGAGGATAAGTCAAAAAAAAGATGTGAATTTTTCTTACTATTCCTAATATTCGAAAGTGACTTTTTTATAGTCGAAATAAAGTGAATTGTATTTTGATTTGTTTTATTAATTGTTTCTTGGTTTGTTTCATTATTGTAAATGTATTTATATTTTTGTTTTTGAATAATTTTTTTTGTTGATTCAAGAACAAGTTGTGTATACATTCTGGCAATATTAATGATATATAGAAAGATATCTATGTATATTTTTTCAATGAAAATTTTTAGAAAAACCTGTAATTTACAGATTAATCGAGTATTTCTTCTTTCTAATATTTGCCAAATATCTTTTGGCGATTCTACATTATAACTTGTTTTATTAGGACTACTATTTATTCCTGGAGTTCCTTTTTTTTTTTCTTTTGTAATACTCTTTATTTTCTTTCTGATTGTGCTTGTTCTATCAGTTAGATTTTTAATTTTTTTTTCTCTCAGTGAATAATTTGTACAATCTGTAGATCTAATTTTATTAAACGAGTCATGAATTGTCTGATTGCTGATTATAGAACCTTTTTCTTGGTTAGTTTCACCGGATTCATATACTTCTTTCAATCTAAATAATAGAGTTGTATTTACTTTTGAGAGCTCTTTTTTTATTCTTTTTAGAAACAGAAATAAAACGTTTTTGATAAACCCCCTTTTTGTTTCTTTTGAGCCTTGTAGAAAATTTTTTGTTCTTCTTATTAAAACTCTTAGAACTAGAAAATCCTTAAAAATGGGCTCAAAAAAGGAAGGTTTTTTTCGGGGAGAACCAAAAGGAAGGTCAGTTTCCATTCCACCAGCCGTTAAAAAACAAAAATTATCTTTTTTTTGCTCTTTCTTTAGACCTCTATAAGAGGGCCGCAACTTAGGCTTAGATCTGTACCAAGGTTTCAAACAGAAGGGAAATAGTATTTTTATCTGAATACCTTCTGTTAACCAATTTTCGGGAAATTCTTTTTCTGATAATTGAACACCGTTATAGGTACATTTAACATGCTTTTCTCTCTTCCATTCCTGTAAATCCTCAGACCACTCAGGGGGTTGGAATAATAAGATACGCCCAATATTTTTAACTATTATCAATGAAGGTAATATAATATATTTTCTAAGCATCGATTGAATTAGTAATATAAAACTTCTTGTTGTTTGCGAAAATGGAACGAAATCCCATATTTCCGGGATTTCTATCCGCGCTTTTTCCTTTATTTTGTTCTCCTCTTGTTTCTCTCTTCTTTTTGTCTGTTCTTCTGTAT